AGGGGTTACGTCTCGTACGAAACTTAAAAGTATACCACTTCTACGAATAGCTCGTAATGCTGCATCTCTTCCCAGTCCAGGGCCCTTTATCCTTACTTCAGCTCGTTGCATGCCTTGATCCACTACTGCTCGAATAGCATTTCCTGCTGCGGTTTGAGCAGCAAAAGGTGTGCCTCTTCTTGTACCCCTGAATCCACAAGTACCCGCGGAGGACCAAGAAATAACCCGACCCCGTACATCTGTAACGGTCACAATGGTATTGTTGAAACTTGCTTGAACATGAATAACTCCCTTTGGTATTCTACGTACATTTTTACGTGAACCACTACGTGTATTTTTACGTGAACCAACTCTTAATATAGGTTTTGCCATATTTTTTCATTTCACAAGAAATATATGGATATATCCATTTCATGTCAAAACGGATCTTTTTTTTTTTTTTGCAGCTCTTTGGAAGTGTCTTTATTTTCTTTAGTAAGATTATCCTTGTCTTTGTTTATGTCTCGGGTTGGAACAAATTACTATAATTCGCCCCCTCCTACGGATTAGTCGACACTTTTCACAAATTTTACGAACGGAAGCCCTTATTTTCATAGTTGTTATTCCTTAATTCTCTTAATAGACTTATTGTTGGAGGAAAAAAAGGTTTCTTGATATTTTTGAATCTTGAATTTTATCTTCGTGAAAGGAATGTTGAAATTGAAAAAACCACTTACTCGTTTGAATCCTTGTTATGGAGTCTAGAAAATGGCTGTACCCTGCTTAACTTAGATCTAAGACCTTACTAACATTTTTATCTTTTTCTCCTATAGGTATACCTATAAAAAAATCTGTCGAATCCTTTCCGAAGCATGACCTCAAATCAAGCAAATCTTTAGTATCTAAACAAACTAGAACCATGCCGTTCGGAAGTGATTGAAAAAGAAAACTTTCATTACTTCGTTTTTTTCTTTAATTTCATTAATTTCATTCGAGGTAAAACATTCTAACCTTTTTTAGCAGGGGTGGTATTCCACAACCCCCCCTTTTTTTCACAAACGGTAAGTTCCGGATAGCCAATTTTTATATTCCAAGGATTACCATATATAACACAAAATTTCTCCGCCAATTTTTTTTAGTCGAGCTTCTCGATCTGTCATTATACCTTGAGAAGTCGAAAGGATTACAATTCCTATTCCGCCTAAAATTCGTGGAATTCGTTGAGAGTTAGAATAGATTCGTAGACCCGGTCGACTTATTCTCTTTAAATTTAAAATCGTTTTATAGGATTCTTTTTTATTTCGTCTATGTCTTAGGGTTAAAATCAAAAAATATTGCTTGTTTTCGCGATGTTTCCTTACGTTTTCGACGAAACCCTCTCGTAAAAGTATTTTAACAATGCTTTCGGTGATGTTAGTCGATTCTATCCGAACCGTTCCCTTTCTATTCATGTCAGCATTTCGTATAGAGGTTATTATATCAGCAATAGTGTCTTTACCCATGATAAGTTCAAATTCCTTATTGTTCTATAATTTTGATATAATCAACATGTTCTTTTTCTTTTATTTATATCTTTTATTTATATATAGATATATACGAATTATATATTAATATATGAATTCAATTATTAATATTTGAATATTAAGTATTTAAGGCTATATGCGTGATACACAATCTATTAATTTAATTAATTTTATTTGAATACAATTTTTTGAATCCTATACTAACTATCGATATTTAGGTTTTATAATACCTCAGGAGCTAATGAAACTATTTTAGTAAAGTTTAATTGTCTCAATTCCCGCGGGATCGCCCCAAAAACTCGAGTTCCTTTTGGGTTTCCTTCTTGATCAATGACAACTGCGGCATTGTCATCATATCGTATTATCGTCCCGTTTTTACGTTTGAGTTCTTTACAAGTACGTACAATTACAGCTCTGATCACTTCTGATCTTTCTAGAGGACTGTTTGGTATTGCTTCCTTAATTACAGCAACAATAACGTCACCAATATGAGCATATCGGCGATTACTAGCTCCTATTATTCGAATACACATCAATTCTCGAGCCCCGCTGTTGTCTGCTACATTCAAATAGGTTTGTGGTTGAATCATATCATTTTTTTGTATCTCTTCTTTTAATGCAAAGGACGAAGTAAAAAATATTGTTTGTCAAAAAATGAAAACTTCTAATCTTTTTATTCTTAAATGTTATTTAGCTTTTTCATTCTATATTCCTATTCAGAAATAATGAATTGGGTTTTTATAGGCATTTTTGATGCCGCTATTGAAATAGCTTTTCTGGCTATATTTTCGGGTACACCACCCATTTCATAAAGGATTTTACCAGGTTTAACCACAGCTACCCAATACTCTGGGGATCCTTTCCCAGAACCCATACGCGTTTCCGCGGGTCTTATTGTAACTGGTTTGTCTGGAAATATACGTACCCAAATTTTTCCACCACGTCGTACATTTCGTGTCATTGCTCGTCGCCCTGCTTCTATTTGTCTCGAGGTGATCCAAGCGGGTTCAAGTGTTTGAAGAGCATATCTGCCAAAACAAATACGATTCCCACGGGAAGATATTCCTTTTAGTCTTCCGCGGTGTTGTTTACGAAATCTGGTTCTTTTTGGGTTATAGTTGATGGGTTTTTTCTAAATTAGAAATTCCATCTCTACTACAGAACTGAACGTGAGAGTTTCTTCTCATCCAGCTCCTCACGAATAAAAGGACCAAAAAAGCTTGTATTAAGATATAGATGTAGTTAATGATTAATCCTATTAATCATGGTATTTTTTTGAATTCCCGCTTATCTCTTCTAAATTTTCGAAACTTGTGTATGTCTTTTTCGAAATGGAATCCCAGATGAATTCTATATTCTATTTATTCAAATTATTATTATTAAAAAATAACGTAAACGTAATATCATCATCTCGAATGTAGTTTTTGTTAGAGTTAGAATATTCTAACAAATCCTTATTTTCTTTTATCTTTTTCTTTTTTTTTTTCGTATTTTATTATTCTTTTATTGACAAAAAACAGAAAACATATTTTTCGCCGGCGAATATTTACTCTTGTCATATCTATTTCAGTTTGATGTTTATCCCACGAGGTCTCAGAATCAAAATAAGAATAGATAATCAAGTTTCTGGTTTATTCCGCCATCCTGTCCAATGAATTACTAAGATTTTTTTTCACTAGAATCCTCTATATTCATGGGTTCCGTCGTTCCCATCGCTTCTTGATTAATCATTAGGCCCGAATTCTACAATGGAGCGCTTACATGAAATTTTACATTTTATTTTTTAATTTTAATTCGTTTTTGAGTCAATTTTCTCAGTTTTTATTGGCTCAAGGCTCTTAATTTTTTATTTTTGGAACAGATTTATCTAATGATTATGAATGAATCTGTATTGATGCTTTATTACATTGCTTTTCTTACAGTGACCTCATAGACTTTCCAAATTGGAATCATATATCATTAATATTCAATTTTTTCTCTCTTTCTTTCATCCTTCCATTTATCCGCATACTTTTCGATTACCTTTCATAACTTAATAATAATATTTCTTTATTCGTTTTTTTTTTACAAAAAAATTCAGTTGCTACAATGATATGATCCGCCTATCATATCTTGACTGATTTTTTTGGATCCAGATAATGCGAAGCAATGAGTTGCTTAGGTTATTTATTAATTATAGTTATTAGTTGTTCTTAGCTCTTAATAGGTAAGTTCTTGTTTTTATCTTAATCTAATCGAATCCTAAACCAACGAGTCACACACTAAGCATAGCAATTATATCAAAGGAGTTTTGATGAAAATTTTTATTCAACCTTATAGAATTGCTTATTTTTTTCTTAAACATAAAAAAGAAAACTGCAGTTTTTTTATTACTGTTATAGTGTTATACTACATAGTTTTCGTTTTTTATCGGTGGATAAAATGTAAAGACAAATAAAGTTTTTTTATTCTTCGTCTACGAATATCCAAATTTTTATTCCTAAGACCCCATAAATAGTTCGAACTGTATAGGAACAATAATCAATTTTAGCGTCAATTGTTTGTAAAGGAACTCTGCCTTCTCTGATCCATTCAACACGTGCAATTTCTTTTCCGTCGATACGTCCTGCAATTTGTACTTGAATTCCTTTTGTATTCGCCTGTTCAGTTAATTCAATAGCTTTTTTCATTGCTTTTCGAAAAGAAACACGGTTTTTTAATTGGCCTGCGATAAACTCTGCCAGAATATTAGGATGCCCGTACGGATTGGAAATTCTGGTAATAGCAATGTTGAGTTTTCTATTGACACAATTAAGTTCTTTTTGAACATTCATCTGTAATTCTTCGACTCTTTGTGGTTTATCTTCAATTAATAATTTAGGAAATCCCATATAGATTATGATTTGAATGAGATCGATTCTTTTTTGAATTTCGATACGTGCAATTCCTTCCATACCAGAGGATATTCTTATATTTTTTTGGACATAATTTTTAATACAGTCTCGTATTTTTTTATCTTCTTCTAAACCTTCAGAATACTTTTTTGGTTGTGCAAACCAAAGAGAATGATGACTTTGGGTTGTACCAAGTCTGAAACCGAGTGGATTTATTTTTTGTCCCATAGGCCTCCACTACTATATGTATCATAACATGTTAGATTTTTGTTTTCATTACTGCATCCAGGTTTTTTTAAATACATTAAATATTCGTCATATTGTTGATAGAAGGATGTATCTTCCAATACGATAGTTATATGACAAGTGGATCGTTTTATTGGGTAACTCCGTCCTCGTGCCCGAGGTTTTAATTTTTTTACAGTATTTCCTTGGTTCACTTCAGCTTTACTAATGACTAAATTGGTTTCTTTTAAACCCTTATTGTGACTAGCATTTGCTGCTGCAGAATAAACCAATTTAAAAATGGGATAACATCCTCGATAAGGCATAAGTTCTAATATCATAAGTGCTTCTTCGTAGGAACGTCCACGGATTTGATCAATTACTCTCCGTGCTTTGTGGG